AATCCAGATCCCGTTTCATCATTAGCTTAGCTAAAGTGGAATAGTATGACTGGCTTTCCGGAAAATGAGACGAAACCCGCTTTATCACTTTTTTCATTAACACTATACTCAAGTGGGTCTTCCTTTGGGCTTTGGCTGGCCTTGGCTTCGGTGTTCCTCTCTCTGGGGTTCCTATTTTGTGCGTTGGAAGTTACGGCCTTCAATCTTTTGTTGGAGTGGTTGTCTATTTCTATAGGCGTCAGGCCTACAGACCTCCCCTCTACATCGATGATGATGGATGCTAGTGGGGCCGGGGGGGGGGGTGACAATCCTTCTGATTCTTTTTTTGAGGGTCTCTCTGGCTGGTTTCAAAATACCGCCGAACCTGGGGAAGAAATAAATTAGCAGCCTTCTCAGGGAGTCGGGCAGCGGCTTCCTGGTGCGCTCGAAATAAATTCCCCGGGCATAAGCGGGGAGTCTATCTTTAGGGACTTGGAACAGCCCGGAGGAGAGCCCGCACCTCAACCAGAGGCTGCGCAGCCTGGGCAAGTTCCAGAAGGGCCACTGGGGGAAGGAAGTCTTTGAGAAGATCAATACAAGACTTCTCTTTGCTGCCTCTAAAAAGAGGGGGTGGCAGCCCCCCATAGATGAGATTATAACTTTGATTAACCTCAAAAGTAAGGTTATATCTCGGATGGCCGAGCTGGACCCAGACCCTTTCTGGGTTGAAAACCGAACCAGCCTTCTGGTCTGGGAGACTCCATTTTAACAAAAAAAAAGTGGGAATATCGGCCAGAGACTCTTACAAACCGACTCGCCCAGTTGGATAGAGAGGGGACAAAATCTCCCTTTTTCCGGGAACTTCGCGCATTGCGCGAAGAATATCCACAAAACTGACCCCCAGATTTCCGAGATGTTTTATTGTCTATCGTTTATTTTCCGAACAAATCTAATGGATCGGGATTGGTATAAGGTCACCTATTGCTACTAAGAACCTAACAGAACTTTTCAAAAGAGAGTTTATTTTTCACACAATAGTTTTTCGGTTGGATCGAGGTCCACTTCTGGAACCCCACCCGCATTAGTAGAGGTGCTTATTTACTAAAATACTGAGTTGGCCTTATCTTCTGCCACCGAGCCTGTGTTACTAATTCCCCTTCTTGGCTTGATAGTGAAGGTAGTGGTAGTCAAGCATGTCTGTGGCTAGAGGAGAAAAGCATCTTTGAAGGAATTCTATTATAATAAGATATTTGCCTATGCTTTCTTAGTTAGAAGAATAAAGTTGGGACAGAGGAGGCTTACAAGCCTACAGAGTCGGAAGTCGATGATAGAGGTTAATCATTACAAGCACTCTTAAGCGCGGGCAAAAAAGAAGCAACAAGATGCTTACTAAAGGTGGGACATAAAGGAATATCCTTTAAGGCATTTCGGGAATCGGTCTGATTCTATCTCTGTTTGTTCCCGGAAGGATCCCAAAGAATCGATCTCTCTTTTAGTTGTTGAATCTCTCTTTGATTGATCAATGTGTGATATTCCGAATCCTCATTACTAATGGAATCGAAATTATCTCTGGATTGATCAGAAGATCCTTTCTATCTACTCCGACTGAGAGATGGCCCCTTTGCGGTCGTGAAAGCCAATGCTGAACCCTTGCCGGCTTAATAGATCCAGGATGTGCCTTCTACTCCTGGAGACCCTTGACTCTCAACGAGAGGGATCGCACCCCTTTAGCCCTTTCCTAAACTAAAGCTCTTCTCAACTACGAGCCGGAGGGGGGGTACCCGAACAGAGCTCCTCAGCGGCACCTTCGAAGAGAAGCTCTTCCCGATCTTGATCTTTCTACCGATCTTGATCCTTAAACTTATTCTTACAAAAACCTATCCACCTTCAATAACCCACCTACCACATAAGTACCAGATGGGAGGCAAGCCCCCGCCAAAAGGAGAACACTCCCAATACGAACCAAAGCTAGAGAGGATTAAGTCGAGAATGGATAGAGGAGCATGATTGCAAAACCATTTAATCTTAAGGGCTCTAGAGAGCTCTAAGACCACAATTAGAGGATTGCTAACGCTCGGACATTACGGAGACTTTAAACAGGTCTGAAGCAGGAGTAAAGATTGGCAATGAGGACGAATTAGATAACTGCTCAACAAAGAAGAAAGCAAGACCAAGCCAAACTCTCTGGTAAGTAACCCCACTCTCGGATAAACCGCTTCTTCGCCTAAAAGAATACATCGGAGAAGAGCATGCTGATTGAAAGAATCACATGATTAGATCGGAAACCAGAATCAAAGAAATACTACCTCGAACTCCCGCACTGGAAATCTACCGATTCACACTCCAACGTCTATTTCACTCCAAAATCTGTCGATTCATAGCTTCACCAATCGTACGCTTATTGAACTAGACCAATTTTAGCTTAGGCTTTGAACTAGACCGACCCATCCGCCGCTTCTCACTTCCATTCCTCTCCCTTACAATCGCTCACCTTCTTCTTTCTTTGCTTGCAGAGAGGGAAGGTTCTATTTGCTCGGTTGCATGTCATGACTTTATGAGCTTCTTTCCTTATATCCTTTACTTGCCGAGCTGACCCCCTTATATCGGAGCACGTACCTGCCTGTCTACTATTAGACAGGAGCTCACTTCAACGAAGACTCTTTTCAAAAGAATCGCTTTAACCCTTCGCCGGTCTTGCTTGCTTTGAAGAGAACACCTACTGTTCGTTAACAGTTCCTTCTCCCCTCGTTTGAATAGGGATTCTGATATGAGAACCTCATTCTTCTCAATAGCCCGCCCATGAAAACCTAGTTTGAAGAGAACACATGCTATTCTCACCCTAGACCAGTCATTCAGTCAACTAAATCTTTTCGTTCCATCGATGAGAGCGAAATGCCAGTACAGCGAAACTGACGTTAGACAGGTGTGTGTTTGCCCTCTCTAACTTGAGATAAATGCCCTTATTTTGCATTGAAAAGAGATGAGATCTGTGCTTCAAAGAGAATGGGAATGAGACAGGACAGCGGGATTCTTCTCATCTTGAGTGCTCAAAGGTCTTACTTTTATTCTCTCCCCTAGGCGGATTTAGAGCCCCCTCCCTTACTGAATGAATCCCTCACAGGCTGAACCAGTACCGATATCGACCGACCTGTTGTCAATCTTAAGGCAGGCCTCCCTTACTTGAAATCTATAAGTCTCAATCTATGGGAGATATTCATAATTATTAACTGAGAAATCGAGACTACGTGACACATTTCTTCCACTGATGAGCTTTCTCGGTCTCGTGACGAGCTTTATCGCGCCCTGAGCATCTCCTCCTGTAAAGGGCTCTATCAAAAGCCCTGTATTTGAATTGGTTTGCTTTTTCGATTATCAAATGCCAGTGTAGTTCCTCCTTAGAGGCATTCCAACATGTAGCCCATTATCCGACCTTTCCTTTCACTCTGCCTCTTTTTCTGGGTTGGGACTTGCGATTGATTCGCCGAGCGGGAGTGACATGACTTTTGCTATCTATGATGGTTCGGGAGTCATTGAAGCAAGCAGTAGTCATAGTGCTGGTGAGCAGGAGTCAAGTAATCCGAACGTTGCAGTCTTTTTGGGAAGCATAGTTTTGGTTGTCTTACTGGCCGTAATGCTTGCTTCCAGGATTGAATAGTGATTGGGCCTATCCTATCTAATTAGTTAGTATTTGTAGAGCCTTTTGCCGCGCTTCTTTATGTTTATCGATCGGGACGTCTTTTTATTTGGTTTTGAATCCGGATAAAATTCAACACGTACTTGAAGTGGATTGAGAGATGAGTCTAAGGTTCAAAGAAAGGCTTTAGCTGCCCATTCTGGAACACGAACATGAAGCCTGATCCTAGTACTATACTAGTAGGTAGGGCTTATTATGGAATAGGAATAGAAAGCCCGGGAGGTCCCCCCGTGTTTAATAGCATATCTAGTTTCTGCCCGGTTTGCTCTTTCTTTGCCGCGGACCAATGTGAGAAGCCCTATTAAGTGACTGATTGTGTTGAGTCGGATACCTCTTTAGAACGAAGTTTACCTCTACCTACTATAGTACTCAAATGACTTCGTTCCTTGAAAGCGCTCTCTGCTTGATCTGGCACTACTACTCAAAATTCGGGTGATAGACGAAGGCGTTGGTCCATCGGTGCCTTAGGGGCAATCATCTGCGCCAGTGTATAAAAAGAAATTTTAAATTTTTACAGTAGCGAGGAGAGCTTATGGACAATCCATTAGGATTCCGGCGGCTTTTGCCACTTATGATCCGTGTTCACAAGAGCGAGACGGTTCAATGTCTTACAATGTTCAAGCAGCATTCTTGCCGGAAGGATTTTTTAGGAAGCCCGGACACCTACCGAACATCCCTGAAGGATGGAACAACATGATGAAGAAGGCGGCGAAAGTGTAGAGGAAAATCTGGGAAGAGAACAAGGAGATCTCTGAAAAGGGGAGGCAAGGAAGTAGTAGAAATGTTGAAGAGGAGACAACCCGCTCTTGAACTTAAGACTATGCGCGTCGCGTGCTCGATCTAGCAATTGTTTTGATGAACTGTCATTCAAAAAGAAAGAAGAGAAAGCAAGTACACGATAGCTATCGATAGCTCTTCCATCACCCTATAACGCACCCTCTCTGAAAGTAAGTCCTTTGCTAAAGTGCTCAAGGGGCTTAGTCGTGCAATTCGTCGTGAAAAGAGGAAGTCTCCCTTAGCTAGGGATCTACCATATCTAGTGACAATGGTTGCTGGTGAAATGCTACCTTACTTGTGTTTTATGACTATCTTTCCTCCTTTTTCATGCTTTCTTGAATTTAAAAAGAACCTAACATCTTAAGATCGGACGACGGAGTTGAACTCTAGTTTGAGGATGGATTCTCTATGAATAGAAAGAGAGGACTTTTCTATCTAAACTTTAGGCCCTCAGGAAAATGGTAGGCTAATCCATTTAATGAAAGTTATGCCAATTGAAACTCGTACCAGAAGGCAGGAGCGGTAGTCAGCTGTCCTCGTTCTCCTCTTTCCTTCCGATGAAGGGATCTTGCTCGCTTTTCTCTAAAGGGCTAGTCCTGGTTCTGTTAAGGGCCTAGTTCTGGACTTGCTCGACCAAGTGTTAAAGGTTGGAAGTAGATTCTAGTGTGAATGCTGGAGTTGGCGCTCAATGGAGCTCTTTCTCGCCCTCTCTATAAGAGAGATAGGATCACCTAAGTCTCGTTATGGATTGATGGCTAAAGGAGCGTCTACCCTTCTTTCTATGCTCATTTGGTAGAAGAAGTCAGAATAGAAGAATTTAAGGGCTCGTTCTTCCTGGCTTCCAGGCTCCTGCCTTTCCACGAGCAAGTTGACTTAGTCTAGTCGACCAGCAGTAGAGGAAGGGAAGGCTTGACACTACGAATGGGGTAGTTTACTAAGTCAAGAGGTGACTAGCGCTGTTAGCAAGTGAATCAGAAGCAGTTGCAATAGGACCAAGGGCGCGCTTTAACTCAAGGGTACACTTTTATCCTTCCTTCCATCCAGGATTTGCAGGAGTTTCCTTTCGAAGGCCTTTTAAGAACCTACCCTTGATCCACTGGTGGATATGAATAAAACAACTAAGCCTCTGTTCAATTGATATCAAAAGAAAGATGGATTCCGTTAAATAAATATATGCTAGAGATAACTTTCCCTCTCTTCACTCCTTGTTGGATACTATCAGTGGAAAGCAGTCCAACTCCTCTGGAAATGACAGCCAACCAAGATAGGGAGTCTGGAACCAGCAAGCACTTAGGAGAGGAAATGAGATTTCGAAGCCCTATCTTCTCTCTTTAACTAGAGAGGTAGGTAAACCTGAGTTTAGAGCCACCTCGATTCGGGATGTCGGAACACCAACCGAATCCTAAACTGACTTCGGAACAGGTTCGAGAGCTTCTCGATCGAAAGCCTTTCCTATCTAGTGTCAGCTGATCCTTCAGCGTCTGCACCAACCAACTAAATCGGAAGCTTAATTCGAAAGACGATAGTAGGCTCGAGGGGGATCAAAAGAAGGATTCTCGGTCCCCTAAAATAAGAAAGCTGGTTAGACTGCAATGTATGCCTATGGAAAGAAAAGTAACGAAAAGCGATCCATATGATCATAATAAAGAATTGCCTATACGTCTTTTAAAACAAGAATGTTGCTGGCTCAGGATCCCACAAAAGCTTTCTCTCTCCCAATCAACGATGATCTCAGTAGCGCGAACTATAGTAACAAGGCTCTAGCCAACCTAGTGGAGTAAGTGGAGGACGTTGATAGACGATTTGGTCTACTACCTCGGCTTGATCTATTGGGACTGGAATTCTTTTTTCGTCTTTCACGGATTAGCCTTTCGAGTCCCTCCTATCGTAAGCAAGTCTTGAAGGTCGACCGATAACGAGAGGAGATTGATCAATAGAGTTGCAAAGAAATGATGAACTAAAGTAAAGGAGCCAAAGAGCAGTAGCGCGCCGAACAGGCGACCCTATACCGAAGTCTCCACCTCGCCTATGGATTGAACCTCTTCTCCCGTCGATGGAATGAGTGAGTGAGTGTAGTGGTGCGAGCATCACTCTGAAATGGAATATTATCAAAAGAATGAAGCTAGAGAATTGCGTAGATAGTGGTGAACTCTTCTTCTAGCAGCCCTATCTCCTCTACCGAAGGAAGGAACTCGGCTTGGAAGCAAGTCGGTCAATCTCGTAAGTAGACTTTCCTTTTCCTGTACAGCTAGTAGGCGGATAAATTAACTCGTGAAAAAAAAAAGAGCGTAATATCGAGGGAAGGACCAGTCCCCGACTAACTAATAGGGATTGAGGCAAGGGAAGTAGCTCTTACGAACCCTTTCTTTAGTCTAAAACTAAGAGATTCTTTATGCTGTTACCTGAAGTTCAAGGATTAAAGGGGAAGCGAAAACAGGCCTGTGTTCAGCATATAGCTAGCCTTCTTCTCTTATCTAATTGTTGCTCCTTCCCCTGTCTACTATTCGTGGAGCTGATCCGTCTCAATCAAACTATCTAAATTAATTAGGAAATTCTTTTGAAACCAATTCAAAAAAAGTGGGATAAGATGGCCTGCGTCCTAATACAAAATAGTAGAGGTTTCCTAGGTTCGACACAAGCAAATCTAAAAGACGTATAGGAATGTCCATCAATAAACCTTATACGCTTGCTTTACGCGAGCGATGAGGATGCGCGTTACTAAGGCTTTAGGCTTGAGCTCTTGGAGTTGCGGGAGTCTGCAGTTTCCCATGCTTGTCTTTGTTAGCGATCGAACCATCTCGAAAGCACTAGGATCCGGATCTGTCTTATTGACCGGCTTTGGTCGAGCTACCGCTACATTTCTGGAACGGCCACAGCCTACATTACTTGTCTCCCTCTTCTCAAGGAAGTTAGTCTCAGACCGTATGTAGTTCTCGGTCCTTTTTTATACAGTTCCTGACAGGTGCTGGCTCTTCACTCCAGCCCTGAAGTATTCTGCGAGCTCCTTCTGTTTAAGTGGGCCCTTGGTCAAGGAGCTTTTCTGAAAAAAA